GATTCGATCAGGTCCTGAATAATCAAGAACCCCCCCCTTTTTACCGTAAGGATTCGAACTAAACAATTTGTGTCTCACTTGATCATTAGTCACGGAGAGGTCAGAAATAGATCTCCGTTCAACAGAATGAACATTCATTTGATCTTGATCCTTGTGGAGCGAAAAAGGCACTATACTGGATCTGCACAGAGATCCTGATAATATCCATAAATGACTTGTTTTGGGTAAGAGATGAACATTACCATATTTATATTCAGGTGCATGGTACACATCGGTACTCCAGTGCATTTCTCCCTCTGAGTCAGAATAAATATGTTTTCTAACTTTCTCTTTAACTTTATTAAAATTGAAAGTGGATGTTCCAGCGCGAATCTCAGCAATCACTTGTTCTGATTCTACATATTGATCATTTTGAACTAAAAGAAAACTTTTGGGTGGAATATTCACATTATGTAGAATATCGTGACTCTCAATAGTTACATACAGGTCTATATAACATAGAAAAGCAGGATGCCCATGACGTGTACGTGTGGGATGAACCAAATCCTCATTGAATTTGATTTTTCCCTTAAAAGGAGCTCGTACATGTTCTGCAGTACCACCTGTGAATACTCCACCGGTATGAAAGGTTCTTAATGTTAGTTGAGTCCCCGGTTCGCCGATTGATTGACCCGCAATAATACCTACTGCTTCTCCTAATTCGACCAGGTCGCCATGAGTGGGACTCTGACCATAACATAATCGACAGATCCAAGATATACTCCTGCAAAGAAAGGGGGTTCGAATATATATTGGTTGTGTTCGAAAGGTTATGAATCGAGTGACAAGTCCAACCCCAATATCTTTATTTTGAGCGGCAATGCAACGTAGGCCCATATATATATTGTATGCTAATACACGACCAATTAGTGTTTGGACCCAAATTCTTTCCGTCATCCCATTTCTAGGACTCACGGAAATGCCTCGGGTAGTGCCACAATCTGTTCTACGTACAACAATGTGTTGAACTACTTCAACAAGTCTACGCGTGAGGTATCCAGCATCTGATGTTCGTACAGCAGTATCCACAACTCCTTTGCGGGCTCCGTAGCAGGAAATGATATATTCCGTTAAAGAAAGTCCTTCGCGTAAATTGCTTTGAATCGGTAAATCAATCATTTGTCCTTGGGGATCCGACATTAATCCTCTCATACCTACTAATTGGTGTACCTGAGATGCATTTCCTCTAGCTCCCGAAAAGGACATTATATGGACTGAATTAGAAGGATCAGTCATCCTAAAATTAGGATGCATTTCTTGTCTCAAATATTCACTTGTAGCATACCATATCTCAATGGATTGGCGTAATTTTTCTACTGTGTGTACATTCCCATAATGATGGTGCTTTTCTAAAATGAAACTTTGTTGTTCAGCATCTTGGACTAGCCACCCCTTAGAAGGTACTGTTAAAAGATCATCAATTCCTAATGAAATGGATGTAGCAGTGGCTTGCTGGAAACCCAGAGTCTTTACTTGATCCAGGGTGTGCGATGTATATGCCATTCCGAAGTGATCTATTAATCTGCTAATAAGTCGTTTCATGGCAGACCCATCTATCGCTTTATTGTAAAAGAACAGATCAGCCCATTCTGCCATAAGTACTTCTCTATTCCGCTGAGTAGGATTCGCCAATGGGTTTGAGTCAGTGATTCGAAGACCTCCTTTACTGGATCTCGATTCATGTAGAAATTAAGGAATTATGATTCCAGTTGAACCGGAGAGATCAAAATTCCCGCGGTATTACAGAATTCCTTAGCTTAGGTACCGTATGAGTAGGCCTGACAAAACCCCTGTATGGCTTCTTCTATTTCTCGAGAAAAAGAAATATGACCAACAGTGGTTCGGGTGTATATACAAAGGGTTTGTTTTTTTATACGTCTTACTATTAGATAGTGCCCATAAATTTCATGATAGGTACCCAAAGATTCATATTGAACTTCGACAGGAACTTCTCTTGAGGCAATGACACGTTGATCTAGTCGCCACCGAAGCCACAAAGGACTATCTAAATTGATTCGTTTCTGCTGATAAACTATAAGTACATCATAGGAACTACAAAAATAGGGCTCTTTCTCTTTCGTAGTATATTTATACTTATAATCATTAACTGTTTCATTTTGATAGTTTATGCGATTCCATGGATTATACCTATTTGCACAAATACCTCGACGATTCCCGATCGTTAATACATAGAGTCCAATAAGCATATCTTGGGTTGGTACCGAAATGGGATCTCCAATAGCCGGAGAAAAGAGATTCATATGAGAAAACATAAGTAAACGAGCCTCCGCTTGCGCTTCCAAAGATAAAGGTACATGAACAGCCATTTGATCCCCATCAAAGTCTGCATTGAATCCTTTACGAACTAATGGATGTAAACAAATAGCACGTCCACCCCCTAAAATGGGCTGGAACGCCTGTATGCCTAATCTATGCAGGGTGGGCGCTCTATTCAACAATA